AAGTAAGCGTAATTCCGCCTAAACAATAAAATATATTGACATGCGGAGGAACGTATTTACTAGTTATATCATCTGCAATCGCCTGAATCTCAAGACGTTCTTCGAACCAGTCATAGACTTTATTGAGATAGGTAAACTCAAGGAACTCCCCCTCTGAGAACCGTATATGAGAATTTCATCTCGTACGGCTCAAACAGAAACACCCAAATACTGGCTATAACGGATATGTGGAATAGAAAGTTTAAAACTTCTTTAATCCTATGATTCAATCTTTCTCTAAAGATACGAAAGAATAAAAATCTGAAAGCTCTTCTTTGTGGTTATAATGCCAAAATATCAAGTTGGCTCATTCGTCTTTATGTTGATGGTTACAGGCCTCTTGAATCTTCTATTTACCTATTTTTTTTATTTTCTTTGATTTTTTATTTGTGTGTAATGCAGCTTTACTTCTGTTTTCTTTATTATTGATAGGAATTCTCTTGTTAAGACCCTATAGAATCGATTAAAACCTCAGATTCATACTATAACCACGATGATTCAATAAAACCTTCAAAATAAGTCCAAAAATTCTCTGAGTAAGAATCGGTGGATCATCACTTATTCAATGAATATATATAATGAATAAAAATACAAAAAACGGTTTATCCTTTAATTCAAAATAAAAAAAGCAGAAAAAGAATAAAAATATTTCAATTTATAACTTCTAACCCTTTTTTTTTTTAACTCTTTTTGGTTAATTCTTTTTTTGGAGTCCGGCAAGCGAGGTCTGAATATGAAATATGAATCATAGTTATAATAGTTTGTAATCTATTTCATATATTCCGCGCGTTCCAGATACTAGAATGAATATCCGACGAGGTAAAACCATCTGTATCAAGATGACAGAACCGATTTCTGTAGTATCCATAGGATCAATTATAACAAGTCACACACTCATATTCCGGAAATACAGAAACAAAGAAATTCCACGGTCGAACTACCAAAAAATAGAATGGACTAAAAGCGACCTAAATGCTTCACTTGGTTTTGTATTGAAAAGCTATTTAGTAGTTCTTGTTAATCTAATTCATTGAAATTCCGTCCAGTAAAATGGAAGAATTATAAATCTCCAAAATAATAGATAAGAATATCGCAAATAGAGCCATTGCGATACCCATCAAAGGAGTAGTTCCCCAACCGGGAGCTACTTTACCATATTCCGAATTCAATGGTTTCAATAAATCCCCTATAATAGTTCGTCTTGGACCAGATCTAGAACTATCCTCAACGGTTTGTGTAGCCATAAATCCTATTTTGTATTCATTGAGAGCCGTTGACTTTGTATACCATTATATTGTAAATAAATGATCTTATCATAGATCCGTTGTAGTCTTAAAATTATATAATAATGGAAACAGCAACCTTAGTTGCCATCTCTATATCTGGTTTACTTGTAAGTTTTACTGGGTACGCCTTATATACTGCTTTTGGGCAACCCTCTCAACAACTAAGAGATCCATTCGAAGAACACGGAGACTAGTTGAATTAATGAGCCTCCCAATATTGGGAGGCTCATTAATTCAATTGAGATAGAGATAATCAAAAATCATTTCATCTTTTTAGTTGGAACTTTAGGCGGTTCCCTAAAAAAGATAGCGAAAAAGATTATTCCTAAAGTCGAGACTAAGAGGAATGTATAAACCAATGCTTCCATAGATTCGATTGTGGTTTACAATTATAGCTTCCATACCTGTTTATTTTGGATCGTCTCCCGGATAACTCAAAACAAAGAGTCAAAGGAAAGGCAGCAATTCAAATCAATATTTATCCGGTACCCTATTTATGTTAAACTATGTTAAATCACAAAAATAAAGGTGAAAAGTAAGAAATAAATCTTATATCAGACTCCTTGTCTTCTTGTAGTCGGATCCCCAAGTTTTTGGAATGCTCCAAATTCTACTTGAGCATCCAAATCTGGGTCAATACCGGCAAAAACATCTCTGAACAAGGTTCTAGCACCATGCCAAATATGTCCGAAGAAAAAGAGTAGAGCAAACGAAGCATGTCCAAAAGTAAACCAACCCCTTGGACTGCTACGAAAAACACCATCGGATTTCAAAGTAGCACGATCTAATTCAAAAATTTCTCCCAATTGAGCACGTCTAGCATATTTTTTCACAGTAGCAGGATCACTATAACTGACTCCATTCAGTTCGCCGCCATAGAACTCCACAGTTACACCTACTTGTTCGACACTATACTTCGATTCTGCCCTTCTAAAAGGAACATCTGCTCTAACAATTCCGTCTCCGTCTACCAAAACAACCGGAAATGTTTCAAAAAAAGTAGGCATACGACGTACAAAAAGTTCACGACCTTCTTTATCTCTAAAGATAGGGTGTCCTAACCATCCAACAGCTATTCCATCCCCATTGTCCATTGAGCCCGCTCTGAATAATCCCCCTTTTGCCGGATTATTGCCGATGTAATCATAAAAAGCTAATTTTTCAGGAATTTTAGACCAAGCTTCTGATAAACTTTGATTTTCGGCCAGCCCAGCGCCAACTCTTCGATATATTTCTTGCTGGAAGTATCCCTGATCCCATTGATAACGAGTGGGACCAAATAATTCAATCGGGGTAGTTGCTGAACCATACCACATAGTTCCAGCAACAACAAAAGCGGCAAAAAAAACAGCAGCGATACTACTGGAAAGGACAGTTTCAATATTTCCCATACGTAATCCTTTGTATAGACGTTGGGGCGGACGGACACTAAGATGGAATAGACCTGCTAATATGCCCAATGTACCTGCTGCAATATGATGAGAGGCTATTCCTCCCGGAACAAAAGGATCAAAACCTTCCACACCCCACGCTGGATTTACAGATTGTACCCTTCCGGTTAGTCCATAAGGATCGGACACCCATATTCCAGGCCCATACAACCCTGTTACATGAAATGCGCCAAACCCAAAACAAGCCAGTCCTGAAAGAAATAAATGAATTCCAAAAATTTTAGGTAAATCTAAAGAAGGTTTTCCTGTGCGTTCATCACAAAATATTTCTAGATCCCAATACACCCAATGCCAAATAGCTGCCAAAAAGCACAAGCCAGAAAACACAATATGTGCACCGGCCACACCTTCGTAACTCCAAATACCCGGATTCGTTATAGTCCCTCCTGTGATACTCCAACCGCCCCATGAATTGGTTATTCCTAAACGAGTCATGAAGGGTATAACAAACATACCTTGTCTCCACATTGGATCAAGAACAGGGTCAGAGGGATCAAAAACCGCTAATTCGTATAGAGCCATCGAACCGGCCCAACCAGCAACTAGAGCTGTATGCATTATATGGACAGAAAGCAAACGACCCGGATCATTCAATACGACGGTATGAACACGATACCAAGGCAAACCCATGGAAATACCCCTTTCTCAACGAAAAATAGACACTATGTAACTTTATTGCATTGGAAAAAACTATGCTACGTACCCCCCCTTTTTTCAGTAGATTATCTCGAAGAAAGGATTAATATTAATATTTGTTCTATTCTTATTCTTTTAGTAATAATGGAAGAGTTCTCTTTGTAGGAACAAAAAGAAGCAGATCTATTCTATATCCGATAAGTACCAATACGCAATGGTAGGGGGTAGGGATCCCACGTTCATTTTCTATGAGTGAAAGAAAGCATACATATTTGTTCATATCATTAAAAAGACCTATTCCTAAAAATTTTCTCCTTTAGTCATAGTCATTCTGTCTTTTTTTTTTTTATTTTATGTTATGAACTTATTCACTTTATGGATAAACTATGAAAAAGGCTAATCTTATTAATATTAAGAAAATAAACCCATTGTTACGCTTCCACATCAAAGTAAAATATAGTACTTAATTCTTTTTTTCTTTCATTTAATGCCTATTGGTGTTCCAAAAGTGCCTTTTCGAAGTCCCGGAGAGGAAGATGCATCTTGGGTTGACGTATAGTGCGACTTGTCAGATATATTGGGTCGCATGGGATTCCCCCATTCTCTCCCCCAATCGAGATATCCTCTCTTTCGCCCAAGAAAGATTGATTGACTTATCAAAAATTTGGAGCGTGAAATGCAATTCTATTTATTTTGTTTTTTTTTTTTGGGGGGGTATCCAGATTAATATTATCAATTAGAATAATTTATGGTTTAGAATACTTTATAGTTGTCTCGATTGGACTAATAAAATGAAGTATAAGTATTCAAGCTCCGTTTACAAACTTTATCATATTCTATTTTTAATTTATAAATAAAATAGGAGTGATCTTAAACTGTTTAATCAATCGAGTAATATAATGAATACATTGAATATTTGGCAGAAGACATGACATAAAATAAATTGAAAAATAAAAAAGCCATATCAAAAAGACTTGGTATTGGGACATTTGTCCTATATGTGCAAATAAAAATAGGGCCGATCTTTACTTGACTTGGAGTAGAACATAAACCTAACAAAATTGAAGAAACCCATTCCGTAACAAGAAAATGACATCGTGATTTGTATTCCATCTCGATGAAACAATACATCAATGAGAAGTTCGTTCGATAAATTTAGTCAATTACTTTTCTATTTTTTTATATTTATAGGTAAAGTAAACAGACCAAAACGAATCTTTCTTGAAAAATAAAAATGGAATAAAAAAAGTCCTTTGTTAGAAGGAGTCCACTATGAAAAAAGAATGCGGGCTGTAATCTACACATTGATTCTTTTTTTCGCGATTTTTGGTAAACTGTATGCATCAAAAGGTGCGCGTACGGTTCCTAAGGATACAATTTTATCCAATTTTATCCTAATCAACCGACTTTATCGAGAAAGATTACTTTTTTTAGGCCAAGAGGTTGATAGCGAGATCTCGAATCAACTTATTGGTCTTATGGTATATCTTAGTATAGAGGATGATACCAAAGATCTGTATTTGTTTATAAACTCTCCCGGGGGGTGGGTAATACCCGGAGTAGCTATTTATGATACTATGCAATTTGTAGGACCAGATGTACAGACAATATGCATGGGATTAGCCGCTTCAATGGGATCTTTTATTCTGGTCGGAGGAGAAATTACCAAACGTCTAGCATTCCCTCATGCTCGGCGCCAATGAGTTTTGTATTTGAGTGAAAAAGAAGACTATGCCTTCGCCATATGAAATATGACTATTAAGTAATAATAGCATGGCATTTTGAATTCGATATGAGAAAATCAAAAAAAACCATTCGATTATATATCGAAAGAGTAGTATGAGATAAGGGGCATTTCCGATTTTATCTGATCTATCGGAAGCCTATTGTAGCGTCACAAACTTTTTTGTTTTCACCCCAGAAGACTAATTATGTTATGAAAGAATAAAAAAAAAAGAAACTTTGGGATTGCTGAATAAAAGACTAAATAAATATCTATATAAATATAAAGTAACGGAGCCATCATAGTATTTTTTAACTACTCCAAAATAAAAGGAAGGATGGTTATTGGATTATTTATCGATCTGGGTCTAGTATGATAGACCCTATATTTTCTGTTTCTTCGATGGGAAGGAAAAATGAATTCCATTGTAGAGCCGTATGCAATACGCAAAAGATAAAGATGCCTGTACGGTTGTTCAATTCTATCTTGTTTTTCGTAGTATTTATTATTCTTTATTTGATTTGTTCTCTTTGATTTATCTTCGAGATAGAAGAACCATTTTTTATGTTATATAATCAGGGTAATGATCCATCAACCCGCTAGTTCTTTTTATGAGGCACAAACGGGAGAATTTATCCAGGAAGCGGAAGAACTGCTGAAGTTACGCGAAACCATCACAAGGGTTTATGTACAAAGAACGGGCAAACCTTTATGGATTGTATCCGAAGACATGGAAAGAGACGTTTTTATGTCAGCAACAGAAGCCCAAGCTCATGGAATTGTTGATCTTGTAGCGGTAGAATAAAAAATAACAGGGATTTCACGAAAATAAAATACGCAATTCAAAATTTTATCTTCTTACCTACCGGGGTTTGATATAGTATTATATTAATGAATCTATTAATATAGAATTATCAATATAGAAGTAATTCCTAATCATCCGGTTAGGATCGATCTAAACCAATTCATTATGTATACGAGTCAACATGCCAACTATTAAACAACTTATTAGAAAGACACGACAGCCAATCAGAAATGTCACGAAATCCCCCGCCCTTGGGGGATGCCCTCAGCGACGAGGAACATGTACTAGGGTGTATGTGTGACTCGTTCAGAGCATGGACTGGGACAAAAGAACCCATTTTTTCCAGTATCAATGATCAGTACCAATAAATAGGCTAAAATGGAAGAACTCCATTCACTATATAAAAAGGATCTATCATATCCTTTTATTGTTTATCAAATTTTATGGTTTCTTTTCTATTGGTGTAAATCCAAGAGTCTCAATTTTCAATTTCATAAGATGAAAAAGAATTTCCCATTGGTAGCAAATGGTTATCCATTAAGCAGGGAAAATCTTATTTAAATGAAAAGGCAAAAAGATTATGCCCTTACTCTTGCAACAACGGACTAACAGGGTCAGCTACACAGCTAATCTTCATAATTAAATATCGTTACTGTATAGGTAGATCTCGTTGTGAAAGACTAATTACTGGATAATTGTAGAGCCAAAGAGTGTGAACTGTACAAGTTAACAATAGCATTGATTAAATGAAAGAAGGGGCTCCGGTGTATAGAGGGGACCTCGCCGTTTAAAAAGTAACCATAGAAACGATGGAACCCACGATTTTTTTATCCATTTAGATTTACTACTTTGTGTTTTTATTTAATATGTTTTTTTTTAATATCTCGTATCACTATCCATACAATTTTGTGTTTTTATTTCGAGGTGAAATGCCTAGAAGAAAAAAAATAAAAAATCGTGGTCGGGAAGGTTATAGTAGTAAAAGCCATTGGAGTTTTTATTTTATACATTGGATGAATCCGTTTTGTTATTCAAAAATTAGGAAAGGGAAAAGGAATAACTGAAAGAAGGGAAATCCATTAGTTATTCATCGAAGTTTCATTTATTCAATGACCAGAATTAAACGAGGATATATAGCTCGAAGACGTAGAACAAAAATTCGTTTATTTGCATCAAGTTTTCGAGGGGCTCATTCAAGACTTACTAGAACTATTACTCAACAGAAAATAAGAGCTTTGTTTTCGGCTTATCGGGATAGAGGTAGGAAAAAGAGAGATCTTCGTCGTTTGTGGATCACTCGGATAAATGCAGTAATTCGCGAGAATAGTATATACTATAGTTATAATAAGTTCATACACAATCTATACAAGAGGCAGTTGCTTCTTAATCGTAAAATAGTTGCGCAAATAGCTATATTAAATAGAAACTGTCTTTATATGATTTCCAATGAAATTATAAAATAAGTAGATTGGAAGGAATTCATGGGAATGTTTTAAATTTTAAATGGAGTTCGCTGGAGAATTCACTCCGGGAAGGTAGAATAGAAAATAGAAATTAGTATGATAAAATATAATAAATATGATAAGGTCGCCAAAATGAACAAACAACACGTTCAATAAAAAAAGATTGATTCTTTTTTTTTCTTATGATAGGACAATCAAAATCTGGATTCGCGAATTTTTCGAACAAAACATCAATCCGCCTTTGAGTTCGTATTGGAATTTTGATTCAAGTGAAGAATAAACCTATTTCTTTTTGATTCTAAGACCAGTAGTTCTAGTGGGCGACTCACCTCTTTCAAATTGTTTCTCATTATTAAGAAAAGGTAACAAAGATAAAATACGAGCTTGCTTTATAGCACTAGTAATTAATCGTTGTTGTTTTAAGTTTAATCGATTCACCCGTCTAGATAATATTTTTCCTTGTTCACTAATAAATCGACTAATTAAACTCATGTTTCTATAATCAATTTGATCCCCCGATCCAATCGGGGGCAAACGCCTACGAAAAGATCGCTTGGATTTAAAATAGAGTCGCTTGGGTTTATCCATGATTTGTTTATTCCTTATCCCGAAAATCCTATTTCGATGAGGAATTTTGGGTTGTTTATCTTTAAATATATGTTATATAGAATATATATATAGAATATATATCATTTCTATCATTTTTAATTTTCCTTGCCTTGTAAGGGTGACATACAGGCGATCGGATCAGTTTGATCTATTTTTTTATCTCCCCATGAATTGTATGTTTGTAACAGAAAGGACAGAATTTTCTCAATTCCAATCGACTAGGCGTATTATGTCGATTCTTTTGAGTAATATATCTGGAAATACCAATACTCATTGATTCCTTATTAGCACCATTTCGAGTACATTTGGCACATTCCAAAATAACTGTTACTCGAACATCTTTACCCTTGGCCATGAACCTCCTTTGGATTTTTTTTTAACCAATTATTCCATTTTCCGATCCAAAAAGAAGAAAGTAACGAAAAAAAAAAATAGAAGTTGCTAACTCGAAATCAAATTCTGAAAGATTTCGTTGAAATCAAGAGATAGTAATATAATTAATATAATAAAATAAGTAATAGAATAATTTCTAACTATATTTATAATCCTATATTTATAATCCCAGTAAAGTATTTCATTTTTCATTTAAGTATTTTGTATGATATTGTTGACCTAGTCATCAATTTCCATTTCCATTCTCATTCTCTTATCTTATTAATTTAAATTCAATTTAATTTAGAGTCCCGGTCCGAGTTCCGAGTTTTACTGAAGTTGAATCCACTTTTATTCTTTCTCTTTTCAAACTTATTATAATTTAATAAATTCGAAAATTCAAAGAAGGGAAGGGGCGGGATTAGTCACTGATATTTGATTATATCTCTAATCTTCTTCACCCCCTCCCATGTCAATAACTAGAACGAGACTTAAAAAAAGGAGAATATCAACGCATCCGGGAATAAACGATTGATCTCTATCAATAGACCTGCTAAAGCCCCAAACCATAAAGTACTTACTACCGGTGCCACGGAGAGATATGTTTTTAGATCTCGCATTTTTAATCCTCCTTATTTATTGTAATTTGTAATACATATATGATCAGACATATATGTAATTAATGATCACTTGTATTTGTACGCGGAATGCCTAATTCAAATTGAAATGTACAACGATTCAGTAGCTATTCCTTTTCTTAAAAAAAAAAGAAAAAAAAACACCCTTTTATTTTTATGTCTCAACATTCCCGAAAAATATTAGATTCATTTTTTTTTTACAGCAGGTTTAATTATAGGTTACGTATATAAGTCTTTTATTATACTTAATAATATGTTATATGATATGAGATAAAAAAAATAAATGACAAGATAATTTTTGTATATGAATGGATAGAATAAAGATGTGGAAAACAATACAGGTATTCTCTACAATGACACTGTCGACCAATGGAAAGGGATGTAGCGCAGCTTGGTAGCGCGTTTGTTTTGGGTACAAAATGTCACGGGTTCAAATCCTGTCATCCCTACCTATTACTTATCTTATGAGCAGTAACAAGGGATTAATTGAAATCGATTCAAATTGGGTATCCATAATACAATACATAATATGATCATTCTTTAATTTTACAATATTCTAATATTCTATAGAATTAAATTCTATAGAATAGAAATAATATAATAGTAGATGCATGCAAAAATATATTAGGGTTACAAAATATTTAGAAAGCGCTCTTAGTTCAGTTCGGTAGAACGTGGGTCTCCAAAACCCGATGTCGTAGGTTCAAATCCTACAGAGCGTGATTCCATTCTTGTTTGTTATTCTTAGGTCGAAAATTACAATGAAATAATTGAACAGTAATCTAAATTTGACCCCCTATGGATTAAAATTAAAACAAGTAGGGGGTCAATCAAAAAACGAGATATTAATTAATCAAAGGTCCAACTGATCACCACGTCTGTATTGTAAATATGCAGTTACAAATAATCCAGCCAAAGTAATAGGAATTAGACCTAAGACAATTCCAAATAGCAAAACTTCAATCATTTCAATTTGTT